ATCATTCTCTTGAAGCTCATCCTCTTCATCATAAATGATCCGCTTGCCCCGAAATGACCTGGCCCAATAGGGAAATCCCAATGAATTGGGCCTTTCGATACAATCAAATAGAAAGCCCCAGGGGCGCCATATTCTAGGAGCCCAAACGATGTGATTGAAAAAATCCTCCTCTATCTGTTGCGGGTCGAGGACTCCCCCCCCTTCTTCAAACTCCGATTCATATTTTTCATAGAGAAATCTCTGATCAACGATAGAATAAGATCCATTTTGAATCATATTTAAGGGATTCCTTGGTTCGGACCGAAGAAGCAATGTCACTCGATCATTATCAAACTGACTGCAATCTTTTTCTGTCCGTGAGGATCCCACCAGAGCGCCTTCTACTTCTAATAGGCCATGAACTAGATCAGAATTATTCTCAACGAGTCCATAAGACGTGATCCCATTTTTTTCATCAGGTCCGGGTAGAGACCAAAGATCTTGAGCGACCGATCCGGCAGAACAACTCAAAAGATAAAGAAGTATCGTTAATTTCTTCATACTCGTTCCAAGTTCGAAGTACCATTTGTACAAATAAGAATCCCCCCCGTTACATGATTTCTTCTTCATATAGATAGATATAGGATCTATGGAGCAATTACTTAGAAGTACATTTTTTGAAACAGCCCTTCCTATCTGATAGAAAAGGATCCCATGATCCTGAACCGATCTTACCTGAGATCGCAAATCCCAAGTTTGTCTATGAAGAACGGATCTAATTATATTAGTGTCTATAATGGATTTTTTTTGTATAATACTAATCGATAGGGCCTCATTGGTAAGTGCTACAAGATCTCGTACATTTGAACCCATTGTTGTGGACCCGAACCCATTAGTATGGAACATTTTCTTTTCCAAGTGAAATCCCCTAGTATATGAAAGAGTGAAAAAGTGTTTTCGTTGTTGTGGAATAAGAAGCCTTCGTATCTTAATGCATGTATTTAATTTATTCGGAGCTATTAGAGCTGGATCTACTTTTTTGGGAATATGAGTCGAAGCAATAACAAGAATATTTCTAGTGGAACATCTTTCACAATCCCTTGAGAGATAGTTCACTAAAAGACCGAGGGATAAGTAATTCGACTCATTCACATCCAGATCATGAATGTTTGGAATCCATATTATGCAAGGAGACATTGCTTTTGCTAATTCGAATTGAAAGGTGATATAAAATCGGTCTATTTCTGGCATCATATCCATAGTTAGCGTATTCATCATAGTTAGAAGCTCCAGCTCCATATCAAGGTCACGGTCGATATCGTCACTATCATCAATATCGTCACTATCGTCACTATCATCACTATCATCAATAAGAAAACCCTTAGGCTTGTTATCCAGGAACTTGTTCAGAAAAATTGTAATGAAAGGAACATAGGAGTTTGTCGCTAGGTATTTGACCAAATAGGATCGTCCAGTTCCTATAGAACCTATCACTAAAATACCCCTAGGGGGGGGTAGGGCTAAGCGGAGCGAAAAGGGTTTTACATGAGATGGGAAATGAAAACTGTTAGCCCCCCACAGGGTTTGTGAATAAGTAATTGTCTGATAATTAGCAAGGAATATCCGTCTTTCTGCTAAACAGGATGTATTTAACTCATAAATCATTAGATACTTTTTATGAATGTCAACTAAGTATCGTAAGTAAATTGCTCCTGGTTGTTCAATCATTTGATAACCAGAGTTATTCTTTGATAAATGATCACTATGAGTCAGACTCAATAGAATTTGATCAATCCTTTTTTCTGTTGTTAAGGTAGAAAACTGAACCAAGAATTCTCTTTCTTTATTATCAATAGAATCACTGTTCGAGACCCAGGATTCTATTTTATCATCAATCCAATCACCATTCACGTTTTTTATTTTTCTTATCAAGGAATAGATTGCTTTACTTGTATGACTTACATGTCTCGTATTTCTCGAAAAAGCGATTCGATTGATGGGATTTGGTATGATACTTATGAGATCGATGAGATTCAAATATTTCTTCTTAGAACGTATTGATTTGACCCCATAAGCGGGACCACCACCCCATAGCATGTTTCCACCAAAAGCAAAACTCCGTATTTCTTCTAGAGAATCTCCTAATTGTTCCAGAGCAACTAGAAAGAGATTCTTTAACCAGAAAGAATTCAGTTCAGATGTAGGATACCTATCCAGAAGTTTTCGCAACTCAATCATATATGATGGAATCATCAAAGATTTGACCTTTTCGAACTCTGTCTGTAACTCATGGTAGACTCGAGAAACAAAGAGAAGATGTGTACGAACGAGATATCCAGCAACAAGAAGAAGGAAAAGGATTGAATAGAGAAACTCCTGAACATTTAGCGATCTCAGATGTGTCGATATCAATAGTAACTCATTATTTCGATGAATAATTTCTTCGGACAGAAGAAGATTATGTAAAAAATTACTCGGAATCTCACTTATCAGATTCCATATCTCACTTATCAGATTCCATTGTGGAAGACACAATGGAATCTGACGAATTCGCCATAATATATCTGACCCATGCATAATATCATGAAAAATGGATACAAATTTTTGGCTGCTACTTAGTATCGGCAATAGGTCTGAAAAAGTATTTAAAAATATGAAATTTAGATATTTGTACCCTGTTGAGGTAAGGAACCATGGTATATATGTTTGGAATAGATTCCATTTTGAGAGAGTTGAAAAAGCACTATCCTGTTGAAAGGTTCTATACATCTGCCCTTTCTCAAGACATTTTTTTAGACAAGGACTCCGTTTTTTCCTTTTTTCGGATGGTAAATATTTCTCAGAACATGGAGTATGAATCAAACCCATGTTTGAATGGAAATTGAGATACTGATGCAAGTTCTTCGCTTCTGAATCAGGTAGATTCATATCTGAAAGAGGTTGACAATAAGTTCTTTCAAAATGGTCTATTTGTCCCTCTGTTAGAGGTGTTCCAGAAATGTCTGCGATCGAGTAAATAGCTCCACGAACGAATGGATCGTATCGAATTGGAAAATGGAAAGATTTGTACAAGTTATACCCTTCGTCGCCACTTTGCGGAAAATCGTTAGGTATCAATATGTTAGATACCTGTGACTCGATTGGTGAAATAGTATCTCTCTCCCAAAAAGCATGTTTTTTTTTACCATCGCAAAAAGAAAATATTTTGTTGCGAATGAACAAGATATTGAGGAATTGTCTATACGTAAAATCATAATTCTTGATACAGGCCTTTTCCACATAAAAAGGGAATCTTTTGTTACAATAGAAGCAGAAGTGATATTGATTATTCAAGAATCGAAGTCGATTTGCTTTATAAAAAGAGTATATCAATGAACTCCTATGAAATGGTTTCACGGGATTCAGCCAATTGTCTGCATCGTGGGATATCATTGATAAATAGGAATCTGTGTTATCAAAAGATTTCCTGCGATTCTTTCTAGTATGGAATGAGTCAATCATCCACTCTTGTATCTTATTGAACAAAAATGGTGATATTGTTCCTCCATGGATCCAGAATTTTGATTTTTGGGAAGTATCTTGGTCATCCAATAATAAGGGTTTCCATTTTTTCAAATGAAAGATTGGAAGACCTATTGATTCTAATAACTGATTATAGAGTGGATCATTCGGACCTTTCAATTCATAGATGTGGATCTCGGACCTATGAATGGGGATACCCCCGAAACTCACAAAGAAAAAAGGAAGTGAGTTAGACAAAAAGAGAAGAAACTTGGACAAAAAAAGAAGAAACTTGGACAAAAAGAAAAAAAGTGACTTAGACAAATATTTTTTGTCGATAACCTCGGACCAATCAATCGAATATTGATTAATATGCAATCGATCAAACACTACTTGAAAACGGCTATTCTGCTCAGAAATGAAATAGTCCAAATGTTCCTGGAAATTCTTGCTCCCATTGGACCATTTGTATCTATATGCACTAGGATCCCGATTCATGGATCTCTCCGTTCGAGAAATCCAAATAAGAGGATCGAACCATTTCTTCTGACTCTTTTTCAAATTTGATAAATGTTGGTTGATCGTGTATTTCATTATAGTTCTATGATTCAGAGTATCATTTCCTATTTGATACCTTTGAATTCCATATTCGAAGTTGCGATTGAATCGATTCATTAAAAAGAATCGATTCAATACATTTCTTATGTAACCGTGGGTGCTATATTGGATTTGAATCAGATTTCGGATCAATCTATATTGATTGACTGCCTCCATTATGTTGTTGCTAGCAAATACCACTATTTTAGGTTTTGGATCTTCCAAATTATTCCCGCAAGAGGTCTGGACCCATTTTTTTATGATCCTTCGATAAAAAGATTCATTCTCTTCATAAAAAAGAGGAGGTAGAACCAATAAAGAGTGATTTTTCGATTCATCCCTGGAGTTGAATAACTCATTCAAGAAAAGTTTTTGATCCAATCCGGAGGAATCAATAGAAAAAGCAAATCCCTTATGATACACCAGATCCGGCTCGGTTATTGATAGAGTGAATAGATCTACCATTTCTTGAAATATCTCTTCTGATTCAAAATCGTGGTGTAACGTGTATCCCCCCCTGTTCCGGTCATGGAATAGATGAAATAAACTCCAAAATGGATTTTTGTTCAAGAATGAAATCTTATTGGAACTGTCCAGTTCATCCTTCGGAACCATATCCCATCCCGGATATGATGAAATAGGATGAATTGAGACGGTATTTTGTAAGTACATAATTATCTTGAATAAATTCACTATTTCTTTATTTTCCGATCGCCTGGAAAGAACAAGATGTTTCTTTTGTTCTTTCTTCAACCATTTCTGATCTCTAGTAGACCTCTCAGTAGGATTCGAACCCAGATGAAGTTCTGACCATCTGTCAGAGAAAAAAGAACGAGTGGCTCTTGCAGGATTCCCAAGAAATTCTTCGATTTCTTCCGGAAGCAGATGATTATTCATCTGCTTCTCACGTTCCATGAATAGTC